GGAAAGAACGGAGAAAGAGCGAATACAGATAGCAGAGGCCTGGGATACCATTCCAGTTACACAAGTAATAAGAGGTTGCATGTTACTAACTCAATCTATTTTTAGAAAATATATTGTATTACCTTCATTGCTAATTGCAAAAAATAGTGGACGCATGTTCCTATTTCAATTTCCCGAATGGTTTGAGGATTTACAGGAATGGAATAGAGAGATGCATGTTAAATGTACCTATAATGGTGTTCCATTATCCGAAACAGAATTTCCGAAAAATTGGTTGACAGACGGTATTCAGATAAAAATCTTATTTCCTTTCCGTCTGAAACCTTGGCACAAATCGAAACTACGATCATCTAAGAAAGGTTTAATGAAAAAGAAAAAAGAAAAAGATGATTTTTGTTTTTTAACAGTTTGGGGAATGGAAACTGAACTTCCTTTTGGTTCGCCCCGAAAAGGATCTTCCTTTTTTAAACCCATTTTTAAGGAAATTGAAAAAAAAATTGGAAAATTTAAAAAGAAGTCTTCTCGAGTTCTAATAGTTTTTAAAAGAAAAATAAAATTACTTCTAAAAGTTTTAAAAGAAACAAAAGAATGGGTTATCGAAAGTGTTATTTTTATAAAAAAAATAATAAAAGAACTTTCAAAAATTCTGTTATTTCGATTAACAGGAAGAGAAGTATATGAATCAAGTGAAATTAAAGAAGAAAAAGATTCTATAATAAGCAATCAGCTAATTCACGAATCGTTTAGTGAAATTGCATCTACGAATTGGACAAATTCTTCACTAACAGAAAAAAAAATCAGGGATTTGACTACTAGAACAAGTACAATTCGAAATCAAATAGAAAAAATTATAAAAGAGAAAAAAAAAGTAACTCCAAGAATAAATAATATTAGTCTTAAAAAAACAAGTTATAATGCTAAAAGATTCGAAAAATGGCAAATATTCAAAAAAAGAAATGCTCAATTAATCTCCAAATTACCTCTTTTTTTGAAATTTTTCATTGAAAGAATCTACACAGATATATTTTTATGTATCATTAATATTCCCAGAATGAATACAGAACTTTTTCTTGAATCAACAAAAAAAATTATTGATAAATCCCTTTACAATAATGAAAGAAAACAAGAAAGAATTAATAAAATTAAGAAAAATCTAATTCCATTTATTTCGACTATAAAAAAGTCACTTGATAATATTAGTAATAGTCAAAAAAATTCACCTATTTTTTATGACTTATCCTACGTGTCACAAGCATATGTATTTTTCAAATTATCACAAATCCAAGTTAGTAACTCGTATAAATCAAGAGCTGTTCTTCAATCTCAAGGAATCCCCCCGCCTGAAATAAAGGATTCTTTTGAAACACAAGAAATGGTTGATTCGAAATTAGGGGATAAGAAACTTCCGAGTTATGAAATGAATCAATGGAAAAAGTGGTTAAGAGGATATTATCAATACAATTTATCTCAGAGCAGATGGTATAGATTAATACCAGAAAAATGGCGCAATACAGTTCATCAGCGTAAAAAGGAAAATTTTAGCAAAAGGCATTCATATGAAAAAGACCAATTAATTGATTTCAAAAAACAAAAACAAATTGAAGTATATTCATTATCTAATCAAAAAAGAAAAGAGAATTTGCAAAAATACTATAAATATGATCTTTTATCATATAAATTTCTTAATTATGAAAATAAAACGGAATACTTTTTTTATAGATCTCCGTTTCAAGGACGTAAGAAGCAAGAGATTTCTTATAACACGCATAAAGAAAATATACTGAGGAACATCCCTATCGATAATTATCTAGGAAAGGTCCATATTCTATATATGGAAAAAACGGTCGATAGAAAATATTTTGATTGGAACATTCTCAATTTTGATCTTAAACAAAAAGGCGATATTGAGGCCTGGGTCAGCAATGGGAATCAAAATACTCAAATAATTCCTAAAAAAGATCTTTTTTACCTTATGATTCCAGAAATCAATCCACCAAACTCCGACAAAGTATTTTTTGATTGGATGGGAATGAATGAAAAAATGCTAAAGTGTCGCATAGCGAATTTGGAACCTTGGTTCTTCCCAGAATTTGTGTTACTTTATAATGCATATAAAAGCAAACCTTGGTTTATACCAAGCAAATTACTTCTTTCAAATTTGAATAAAAATGAAAATAGTAGTGAAAATAAAAAAATAAATCAAAAGCAAAAAGGAAGTTTTTTGATACCATCGAATAAAAAGCATCGAAATCAAGGAGAAAAAGAACCCACAAGTCCAGGAAATCTTGGATCCGTTCTCTCACAACAAAAAGATAGTGAAGAAAATTATGCAAGATCAGACATGAAAAAGGGGAAAAAGAAAAAACAATACAAAAGCAGCGCGAGAGCAGAACTAGATTTCTTCCTGAAACGTTATTTGCTTTTTCAATTGAGATGGGACGATACTTTGAATCAAAGACTGATCAATAATGTCAAGGTATATTGTCTCCTGCTTAGACTGATAGATCCAACCCAAATTACTATACCCTCGATTCAAAATAGAGAAATGAGTTTGGATATAATGCTCAGTGAGAAGAATTTAACTCTTAACCAATTGATGAAAAAGGGAATATTGATTATAGAACCCATTCGTCTGTTTGGAAAAAACGATGCACAATTTATTATGTATCAAACCATAGGTATTTCATTGGTTTATAAGAGTAAGCACCAAACTAATCAAAAATACCAAGAACAAAGATATGTTTCTAAGAAGAATTTTGATGAAACTATTTCATCACACCAAAGAATAACTGAAAATAGAGACAAAAATCATTTGGATTTGCTTGTTCCTGAAAATATTTTCTCGTTTAGACGTCGTAGAAAGTTGAAAATTCTAAGTTGTTTTAATTCAAAGAATAGAAATGGTGAAGATAGAAATCCAGTATTTTGGAATGCAAAGGACGTAAAAGACAGCAGCCAAGTTTCGCATGACAGTAACCATTTTGATAGAGAGAAAAATCAATTAATGAAATTAAAGCTCTTTCTTTGGCCTAATTATCGATTAGAGGATTTAGCTTGTATGAATCGTTATTGGTTTGATACCAATAATGGCAGTCGTTTCAGTATGTTAAGAATACATCTGTATCCACGATTGAAATTTTGACATTTCGTGGATAATACACTTTTTCTATATATTCTATACCCTATATATATAATAGGGTATATCAAAGCAAACAAATACATAGATCACATGTCTTGTCTCACATTTCATTCTAATATCCAATAGGAAATGAATAATGTCTCGATTAGATCTCGAAATGAATCAACAGAACCTTCTTTGTTTTAGGTCTAAATTCTTCGATGCGAAAATGTACCAATCCTTTTCTATCCCTATCTAAATCCAATTTTCTATCCCTATCTAAATCCAATTAGAAATTGGATTAATTGATTTGAATTCAGAAAATTAGGAGTTCATAAAGAAATTTGGATTAGATTATTGTATCTACCAGATTCCAATTAATGGCATTATTATTACTGATCAATAAAATCCATATCTGTAAAAAAGGAAAGGGGATTTTTTTATGGTAACAAATTCATTCATTTCGGTTATTTCTCAAAAAGAAAACGAAGAAAACAGAGGGTCTGTTGAATTTCAAGTATTCAGTTTTACCACTAAGATAAGAAAACTTACTTCACATTTGGAATTGCACAAAAAAGACTCTTCATCCCAGAGAGGTTTGCGGAAAATTTTGGGAAAACGCCAACGACTGCTGGCCTATTTGTCAAAAAAAAATAGAAGACGCTATAAAGAATTAATTAGTGAGTTAAATATTCGAGAGATAAAAACTCGTTAATTTGAAGCGTGATACCATTTGAGCTTAGTCGTTTAAATTTTGATGAACTTCTTTTTACTTTCAGCAATGCATGGAAGAACGACTCGGGAAAAAACTTATGATTGCACCAACTACAAGAAAAGACCTCATGATAGTCAATATGGGCCCTCACCACCCATCAATGCATGGTGTTCTTCGACTGATTGTTACTCTCGATGGTGAAAATGTTATTGATTGTGAACCAATACTGGGTTATTTACATAGAGGGATGGAGAAAATTGCGGAAAATCGAACAATTATACAATATTTGCCTTATGTAACGCGTTGGGATTATTTAGCTACTATGTTCACAGAAGCAATAACCGTAAATGGACCCGAACAGCTAGGCAATATTCAAGTACCTAAAAGGGCTAGCTATATCAGAGCTATTATGTTGGAGTTAAGTCGTATCGCTTCTCATTTGTTATGGCTTGGCCCTTTTATGGCAGATATTGGGGCACAGACCCCTTTCTTCTATATTTTTCGAGAACGAGAGTTAATATATGACCTGTTCGAAGCTGCTACCGGTATGCGCATGATGCATAATTATTTTCGTATCGGAGGAGTAGCTGCTGATCTACCTCATGGCTGGATAGATAAATGTTTGGATTTTTGCGATTATTTTTTAACCGGGGTTGCTGAATATCAAAAGCTTATTACGCGGAATCCTATTTTTTTAGAACGAGTTGAAGGCGTGGGCATTATTGGCGCAGAAGAAGCACTAAATTGGGGTTTATCGGGCCCAATGCTACGAGCTTCCGGAATACAGTGGGATCTTCGTAAAATTGATCGTTATGAGTCTTACGACGAATTTGATTGGGAGATTCAATGGCAAAAAGAAGGGGATTCATTAGCTCGGTATTTAGTACGAATCAGTGAAATGACAGAATCCATAAAAATTATCCAACAGGCTCTGGAAGGAATTCCAGGGGGACCCTATGAGAATTTAGAAATTCGACGCTTTGGTAGAATAAAAGACCCTGAATGGAATGATTTTGACTATCGATTTATTAGTAAAAAACCTTCTCCAACTTTTGAATTGTCTAAGCAAGAACTTTATGTAAGAGTCGAAGCACCAAAAGGAGAATTGGGAATTTTTCTGATAGGAGATCAGAGTGTTTTTCCTTGGAGATGGAAAATTCGACCGCC